GCCAGTCTATTTTTGTTTTTTGTTTTGTGAATACTGTCTATAATGATTGCTGAATCGAAAATTTTCAATTGAACTTATTCCTTCAATTGGTGGTATTTTTGCTTATCCCTATCTCTTTCAAAAATGAAAATTTAGGAAAGTGCTTTCTAAACATATGTATAAAAAGAACATATTTCATTTAGTCCCTTCATGCCTACGATAACTAGTTATTTCGGTTTTTTACTAGTGGCTTTAACTATAACCTCAGCTCTATTTATTGGTTTGAGTAAGATACGACTTATTTGAAAATGAATTGAATTTGAATGAACGAACAATTCACAAAAACAAATCGTTATTTACTATATGCATAGATTCTATAGTTCTTTACTGCGCTAATTACCAATTATCTGTCATTGAGATTCATGGGTAATACAGATTAATATTTATGGATAGATATTACCTCTCTTTTTCCCTTTCAAAATAAAAAAAAAAATTGAAAATGATTGAAGTTTTTCTATTTGGAATCGTCTTAGGTCTAATTCCCATTACTTTGGCTGGATTATTTGTAACTGCATATTTACAATATAGACGTGGCGATCAGTTGGACTTTTGATTAATTAACATCTCTTTCTTTTTTTTTTGACTGACCCCCCTCTTTATTAATTCATTTAATTGAATTGAATCTATGGGAGGTCGAGTCAGATTGCTGTTGCATTTTTTTATTTCAATTTGAGTTCGGTGTAATTTTCTACCTAACAAGAACAGAATCACGCTCTGTAGGATTTGAACCTACGACATTGGGTTTTGGAGACCCACGTTCTACCGAACTGAACTAAGAGCGCTTTCTTATCACAATAAGATAAGACTGTAATGGAAGGGGGAGGATTCCTTTTTTTTTATTTTATATAAAACCACAAGATATCTTGCACACCTATACTATTATATATCATATATAATAGTATTAAAGATTCTGTATGCTCAATTTGAATCGATCTAAAATTGCTCCTTCGTTACTGCTCGGAGGAGAAGTAATAGGTAGGGATGACAGGATTTGAACCCGTGACATTTTGTACCCAAAACAAACGCGCTACCAAGCTGCGCTACATCCCTTTCAATTGGTCTACAGTGTCATTATAGAGAATCCCTGTCTTGTTTTCCACACTTTTAGTTCCTCTATTGATACAATATCAGTTTATCTTGCCATTCCCCCTTTTTGTCTCATATCATATAAGGATCTTATAATAAATTTATTAAGAAAGAAATATTTTTCGTGGAAATTCTTGGGTGGAAAGTTACATATTTTTCTGTTTTAAGAAAAGGAAAATCTTATCTATCGAATCATTGTACATTTTAATTTGAATTAGGGATTCCGCATACAAATAGACAAATGGAAGTGGTCCTTAACTAAATATTCATCTGATTATATATCTAGTACCATATTGTAATACAATAAAGAAGGGGGATTTAAAATGCGAGATCTAAAAACATATCTTTCTGTAGCACCAGTACTAAGTACTCTATGGTTTGGTTCTTTAGCGGGTTTATTGATAGAGATCAATCGTTTATTCCCGGATGCGTTGACATTTCCTTTTTTTTCATTCTAGTTCTTTATTGCCGTGGGACGGGGTGAAGGAGATTAGAGATACAATCAAATATCTGTGACTATCCCCCCATTTTTTTTCGTTTTTTAGAATTAGATCAAATAAGGGAGGGTAGGGGGAAAAAATAGTAGATTCACCCGCACCGAAACTTGGGTTCGGGCTCCAATTAAATGACTAGTCGAACGAAAACAGAAATGCGGCTAAGGCAACAAAACACGTATTCTACAAAATATTCTACAAAATGTGTCAATGAAATACTCCACTGTGATTCTATTCTAAATTTTGATTCTAAATAAAGTTAGAAATCATTGTATTACTTATTATTTACTATATTATTAATATTGATTTCAATTGATTACAACAAAATCATCATTCATAATTTGATTTTTAGTTAGCAACTTCTATTTTTTTCTTATTCGTTTTTGACCGGAAAATCAACGAGATAGGGTGGGGTAGATTAAAACCAAAGGGGGGTTCATGGCTAAGAGTAAAGATGTCCGAGTAACGATTATTTTGGAATGTACCAGTTGTGTTCGAAACGGTGTTAATAAGGAATCAACGGGCATTTCCAGATATATCACTCAAAAAAATCGACACAATACGCCTAGTCGATTGGAATTGAAGAAATTCTGTCCCTATTGTTACGAACATACAACTCACGGGGAGATAAAGAAATAGATCAAATCGAGTGCTGCCTATATGTCATATGTCACCACTCTCCCAAGGAATATGAAAATATGACTTACTTTAGGTATAGAATTAGTTATATGTAATATAACTATTAGTACATAGAATATATTATTCTTTTTTTTATTTGAATTCATTTTCATTATTACATTATTTCTATATAATTATTACATATACATAAATTTAAAATAATAAACAAAGCAAATCCTATAAATTCCATAATTCGGTACGATCCAAATAGGACTCAATAATATTTTAGAATTTTAGAAATATAGATAAGGATAGGATTTTTATTTTGAGAGATAAGGAATAAACAAATCATGAATAAATCCAAGCGATCTTTTCGTATCATGAATAAATCCAAGCGATCTTTTCGTAGGCGTTTGCCCCCGATCCAATCGGGGGATCGAATTCATTATAGAAACATAAGTTTAATTAGTCGATTTATTAGTGAACAAGGAAAAATATTATCTAGGCGAGTAAATAGATTGACTTTAAAACAACAACGATTAATTACTATTGCTATAAAAAGGGCTCGTATTTTATCTTTGTTACCCTTTCGTACTAATAAGTATGCAATTCGTAATAATAAGTATGCGAAACGATTTGAAAGAAGGAAATCGACCGCTAGAACTAGAAGTCTTAGAACTAGAACTAAATAAAATTGAAATGGGCTTATCCTTCAATTTTCAATTGAATCAAAATTCAAATCCGAACTCAAACGTAGGTTGATGTTTTATTCGAAAAATCCGATAATCAAACAAAATGAAATTCAATTGTAGTGTCGTAAGAATAAGAAATAAATCAAAATCAAAGAAAGAATCGAGTCGGGAAAGGAAAATCAATCTTTTTTTTTTGAGCGTCTTGTCTTTGCTCTTTTTGTTTTGATGACCTTATCATCATTTTTTTTTCGTACTAATTTCTATTCTACCCTCTCCGAGTTTATTCTTGAGGAAACTCCATTAAAAGTATTCCGGTGGATTCCTTCCGATCTACTTATTCTTTTTCTTTTTTTTTTTAATTAAAAAATCGCATTGGAAATCGTATAAAGACAATTCCTATTTAATATAGCTATTTGTGCAAGTATTTTACGATTAAGAAGCAACTGCTTCCGGTACAGATTGTGTATTAGTGTACTATACCTATAGGATAGCAACCTCCCGCGAATTGCTGCATTTATTCGAGTGATCCACAAACGACGAAAATCTCTTTTTTTCCTACCTCTATCCCGATGCGCCGAAAACAAAGCTTTTATTCTTTGTTGAATAATAGTTTGAGTAAGTTTTGAATGAGACCCTCGAAAACCTAATACAAAGAAACGCATTTTTGTTCGACGTCTCCGAGCTATATATCCCCGTTTAATTCTGGTCATTGAAGAAAAGAAACTTTGATGAATAACTCATTCTTTCTTTCAGTTATTCTTTTGCCCTTTACTAGTCTATTAATAACAAAACGGATTCTTCCAATGTATAAAATCAAAATTCCAATGGCTTTTGCTACTATAACCGTCCCGACCACGATTTTTTTCCTTTTTTTCTAGTTCTAGGCATTTTATTTTGCCTTGAAATAATTCAATATTAGGTATAAAAAAAAGCCTAATCACTCAAAAAGTAGTAAATAGAAATGGCTAACTAGTGGGTTCCATCGTCTCTATGATTACTTCTTAAACGGTGAGGCCCTCTCTATACACCGGAGCTCCTTACTTCATTTAATCAATGAATGCTATGGGTAACTTGTACAATTCACACTTTTTGGCTCTACCCCCTATGTCCAGTAATAGATCTTTCACAATCAGAGACCTATCTTATACAGTAACGGTATTTAATTATGAAAATGAGTTAGGTAGCTGACCTTCTTAGTCCGTTCTTGGAAGCATAATTTTTTTTCTTTTTCAAATAGGATTTGAACCGCTTAATGGATAATCATTTGCTACCAATGGATACTTTTTTCTCATCTTAAATTACAAATTGAAGTGATTGGATTTGCACCAATGGAAACCATAAATTTGATACACCGTAAGAGATGGTAAATCCATCTTTTTTAGATAGTGAAGAGAAGAACCCTATTCACTGGTACTGATCATTGATACTGAAAAAAGGTTTACTTTTCTCTCAGCTCATGATCGGAACGAGTCGCACATACACCCTAGTACATGTTCCTCGACGTTGAGGACATCCCCGAAGAGCAGGGGATTTCGTGACATTTCTGATTGGCTGTCTTGCCTTTCTAATAAGTTGTTTAATAGTTGGCATGCTAAATCATATACATAATGGGCTGGTTTAGAGCGATCCTAACCGGATGAAATTCCGAATCCCTTCTTTTTTTGTTTATTTCATAGAACTATAACTAAGAAATTCACTCTTGACAGTAATATATGTTGTATATGTAAATCCTCTATGTGAAAATATGCGGAATTCGTCCACGAAAAAAAAGGGGGTATAGATATAAAAAAGGGGGAATAGGCCGAACGTAAAAATCCATTGCATTGATATGCTAAAATGAAAATTCAAATATGAAATAGGGGCTAATGAGATATAAATAAAAAATCGTAAATAGAGTTCAAGTTCGAATTCCATAGATAAGATGGGCCATATTGTCTATAATGATAGACAAATGAAAGACTTTTTCAATATTTTTATTCATCCAGTTGATATTTTGAAAATGGGTCGGTTCAACTTGAAAATTCCTTCATTGAAATTGGATAGAATAAGTAAACAAATGAATTGCATTCAT